GTAAACGAGGTGCTCTACCTAACTGAGCTATAGCCCTTGTCATAGATATCTTAACATATAGATAATTTCTTGTCAAGATGGATATTTCCTAATCTCACATGATAACTCTTTGATCCGTTTACTGTTAACAGATTGGTATTGCTTAGAAATTATATTCTATCTATAATCCCCGAGGTGATGGGTCTTCTTTTGCGGTGATAAATTACCTACTTAACTCAGTGGTTAGAGTATTGCTTTCATACGGCAGGAGTCATTGGTTCAAATCCAATAGTAGGTAGAACTTATTAGATACCGGAGTCAATGCAATGGTATCTAATAAGTTTTTCTACCCATCCTCCTTTTTTCGTTGTATCAGATTAGACTTGATTGTCTTCAATTGGCAGAATCTAAATGTGGTGTATAAAAAAGAACTTCTAAAAAACTTCTTTTGATTATTTTGATGTATTGACTAGTAGGAAATAACATTGACAGCCTCTACTCGTGTCCTAGCTCGTCTGAGAGCTAGATTCGCTTCAATCACCTGTCTCTTACCCTCAGCTCTACTCAAGTTAGCTTCAGCTATTTTAAGAGTTTGTTGAGCTTCTTGCGGATCAATGTCAGTACTCATCTCCGCATCATTTCCTAAAATGGTGATCTCATTATTCCCTATTCTAGCAAAACCACCCATCAGAGCCACCGTTAACCATTGGTCGTTGAGGCGTATTCTCAAAAGACCTATATCTACAGCCGTGGCAATAGGGGCGTGGTTCGGTAATACACCAATTTGGCCACTATTTGTAGATAAAATGATTTCTTTCACTTCTGAATCCCAAATAATTCGATTAGGAGTCAGTACACAAAGATTTAAGGTCATTTCTTCAAATTGCTCTCCACTTCTAAGTTCATAGCTTTCGCGGTAGCTTCATCGATGTTACCCACCAAATAAAAAGCCTGCTCGGGCAGACCATCTAATTCTCCGGAAAGGATCAGTTGAAACCCCCTAATTGTTTCTGCAAGACCAACATATTTTCCTGGAGAACCAGTAAATACTTCTGCCACGAAGAAGGGTTGTGATAAGAAACGCTCAATTTTTCGTGCTCTTGCTACAGTTAAACGATCCTCCTCGGATAATTCGTCCAACCCAAGAATAGCTATAATGTCCTGAAGTTCTTTGTAACGTTGTGAAGTTTGCTTAACTCTTTGCGCAGTTTCATAATGTTCCTCGCCAACGATCCGAGGTTGTAACATAGTTGACGTTGAATCTAAAGGATCTACTGCTGGATAAATACCCTTGGCAGCTAATCCTCTTGATAGTACGGTAGTAGCATCTAAATGTGCAAATGTAGTGGCAGGAGCAGGGTCGGTCAAATCGTCCGCAGGTACATAAACTGCTTGGATCGAAGTTATAGATCCCTCTTTGGTAGAAGTAATTCTTTCTTGCAAAGAACCCATTTCTGTACTAAGGGTAGGTTGATAACCCACTGCAGAAGGCATTCTCCCTAATAATGCGGATACTTCTGATCCTGCTTGGACAAAACGAAAGATATTGTCGATGAATAGAAGCACATCTTGTTCATTAACATCCCGGAAATATTCTGCCATAGTTAGGGCAGTCAAACCAACTCTCATACGAGCTCCCGGCGGTTCATTCATTTGACCATAGACTAAAGCTACTTTTGATTCTGCAAGATTTTTTTCATTAATTACTCCGGATTCTTTCATTTCCATGTAAAGATCATTTCCTTCACGAGTACGCTCTCCTACTCCGCCAAATACGGATACGCCTCCATGAGCTTTGGCAATGTTGTTGATCAATTCCATGATGAGTACTGTTTTACCTACTCCAGCTCCCCCAAATAGTCCGATTTTTCCTCCACGGCGATAAGGAGCTAAAAGATCTACCACCTTAATACCTGTTTCAAAGATTGATAATTTCGTATCTAACTGTATAAAGGCAGGCGCAGATCTATGAATAGGAGATGTTGTGCGAGTATCTACAGGACCTAAATTATCAACAGGCTCTCCAAGAACGTTGAAGATTCGCCCGAGAGTAGCTCCGCCGACTGGAACACTTAGAGGAGCTCCCGTGTCAATCACTTCCATTCCTCTCATCAGCCCATCTGTAGCACTCATAGCTACAGCTCTAACTCGATTATTTCCTAATAATTGTTGTACCTCACAAGTCACATTAATTTGCTGACCGACAGTATCTCGACCCTTAACTACCAAAGCGTTATAAATATTAGGCATTTTGCCCGGGGGAAAAACGACATCCAGTACTGGGCCAATAATTTGAGCGATACGCCCTAGTTTTTTTTCTTCAAGTGTGGAAACCGCAGGGCTAGAAGTAGTAGGATTGATTCTCATAATTATAATAAAGTGAAATATGTCGAAATCCTTTTTGGAATAATACCAAATCGAAAATAAATGTCCGATAGCAAGTTGATCAGTTAATTCAATAAGAGATAAATGGGAGATAGCACTCGATTTAGTTGGTACCGCCCAACCGAATCCGATTCAA